CGTACCGAGGGTTCGAATCCCTCTCTTTCCGTTTATCTTTATTCTTTTATTCTGATGACTTGAGATTTTATTTCAAATTCGAAATAAAATCTCGAGCACTTTTTTATCATAGCATAGTTAGATATCTAGAATAGATAAAATCATAATAAAATTAAGAAATCAAGCAAGAAAAAATCCCTTATTTTTTTATTCCTCACGTCCAGGATTACGTCCCGGATCATTAGATAGGAATCCGAAGATGAAGAGAGAAACAAAGAATATCACCACTGTGTAAACGAAGAGTTTGAGAGTAAGCATTACAAAATCTCCAAGATAAGATCATTTTTGGTAAAAAGGGAATAGATTATCCATTTTTATACCACATATTCCATTTTGACACCAAACCAAGAAATAAAGTGGTTTCTATAAAAAAAAGAAAGGAAGTTTCATAAATTCATTTGTAATAAGACTAAGACAAGAAGACTCTTTCGGTATGAAAATTATCTTTTATGCGCACAACACAATTAGTTTTTATTGTGGGGACCCTATACCTATATAGGGTCCTTGTTCACTGGAAGTAGAAGCTTAGAATGAGGAAGTGAGGTGATCTAGATTCATCGCGCTTATCCAAGAATCTCCATGTTTGAATTGAGTGTTCACAATGTAAGACTTATCTGATCTTATCAATTGATTGTTAGAATCTTTTTTTATTGAAAAAATAATGAATGTTTTGTTTGTAGGACAGTATTAAAGATTTTATCGAAAACTGACAGCAGCTTGCCAAACAAAGGCTAAGAGAAAAAAGAACAAAGGTATGACTGGCATAACATCTACGATTGGATTGAAAAAAGCATAAGCCTCGGGCAATTTGGCAAAGAAAAAATGACTCGAATGAAGTATAGAATTAAGATAGATACAGATCAAACTAAAGATATTAAGCATAACAAATGTTTTATTCTTGGAGATTATTGTATTTTGATTGAGTTATCGATATAAGGTAAAAATGAAGAAAGTTCAAATAGACCAAAAAATCCTTCTTTTTCTTTGACTAACCCAATCAAAAATCCTTCTATTCTCAAACGAAAATAGAAGGAATCATACTTTCATACAATATCTTAATTGAATTCTATGTAATGATCAATAAATTAAGTTTTATTTTACAACTACACGTGTCAAATCTTAGTAACAATCTAATGGATTCCATAGATATTTGGGCGGGAATTGACGAACAACCAATACCTATATTAGTGTTTATTAGTGGTGAATAGAAATTTCAATGGGGCGTGGCCAAGTGGTAAGGCAACGGGTTTTGGTCCCGCGACTCGGAGGTTCGAATCCTTCCGTCCCAGAGCCGTCCAATTCTATCAGAATAAAGATTATTTTATTCTTTTCATAATCTTCTCTTTAGTTTAAGAGTGTAATGTTTATTTAATAGTTCTAGTTCCTTGTTTATGATTTATATTATAATGACTCAGAAAAGAATCATATCTTTGACTTTCTTTCTCACAAACCAAATCCGAGTACCGATGACATACAGAATCTATTTGTGATCCTGATAGGATAGGAATATGGATCAATGTATAATTTATAATAAAAAAATAAAAATAAAATAGGATGTTCGGTGTATGCATGTCTTGCTCAACTTCATATCTACTAGAACTCCCAACCAAATGGGAGTACAAGTAAATAGTACACGATGGAGCTCGGGCGGAAAGGATTAATTCATTTCTCAGAGGTAAGGATCTAGGGTTAATGTCAATCAATAAGCCGGAACAACTTCGTAAGCATATCTTCGATATAGAAATTGAAAAGATTCAATTCTAATCTAACAAAATCCCCTTTTGGATTTGAAACTTTTGTTGAAATTGGAAAAACTATTTCGATCAAAAGTGTATCGCACGGGAATCAATCGTTCGTATGATTCTTCGATAGTCAATAAATCACAAAAGGCTTTTTTGAAACGATTAAGGATCAAGTAATGTCTAAACCCAATGATTCAAAACAAAGATAAACGATCCTGGAAGAAGAAAACGCCATTTTCAATTGTCTCCATAATTTGAGCAGAAACAGAATAAGTAATCAAAAAAATTGGTTAGAGACAGCTCAATAAATGAAATGCCATCAGGGTTTTTTTCCTTTGAACTCTTTGAGAATTGTCCAACTTGAGTTATAAATACGAATGATTTTTTCTTTTCGGTTTTTTCGGGAAGGAAGAATAAAAAACGACTAAAATCATTGTCATAGTTTAATTGAATTGGTTTGATGATTTTATGGATCTATTTGCTACTATATATACTATTACTATATATACTATTAGTCTATATATACTATTAGTAGAGTAGAATTATTAAATTCGAATCATTCTTTCTCGAGCCGTACAAGGAAAAAGCCTCCTATACGTTTCTAAGGGAGGAATTGTTCATCTATATCTATCCCAATGAGCTATCTATCGAATCGTTGCAATTGATGTTCGATCCCAAAGAGAAGGAAGAGATCTTCGGAAAGTGGGTTTTTACGATCCAATAAAGAATCAAACTTATTCAAACGTTCTCGCTATTCTATATTTCCTTGAAAAAGGAGCTCAACCTACGGGAACCGTTCATTATATTTCAAAGAAGCCAGAGATACTTAAGGAACTTCGCGTTAATTACAAAAAAAAATTTAAAGAAAGAAGGGGTGCCCCTAGGCTAGCTTTGTGTCATTTTTTCTTCACTATTCCCCTCCTCCTTTCCCCATTTTTTTGTTCTATTCATATTGATTTTATATATCTAATATATATAATATAAATATAGTAAAGTAATATGAGATCATATGGGATAATAATAAATGTACCTTTATGAATATTGAATAAACTCGAGATTTTATTCTTCCTTATTTCTTTTCTACACCTACACTTTTTTTTTATTCTCTTTTATTCTCTATGTAGGTTATCTGTGAAGTGCCAATCCAACACAAGTCCTTATTATGTATTATGGGATTCTTTGAATTTCTTTTTTCGACGTTCATATTGACAATAGTGTATTGATCAAATATAATTGATTATGGATAAATAGATCTATTTATCCACGACCTATAAGTTTTGATTTTTTACTTAACTTCATGTAATGGAAAAATCTAGTTTTCCATTTTTTTTTTTATCATATCTACACGTCATAATGAAATTTTTGGGTTGCTAACTCAACGGTAGAGTACTCGGCTTTTAAGTGCGGCTAGAATCTTTTACACATTTGGATGAAGCAACGGATTCGTCCATACCATTGGTAGAGTTTGTAAGACCACGACTGATCCTGAGAGGGAATGAATGGAAAAAACAGCATGTCGTATAAATGAATAACTCTAAGATAAGAGTACTTAATCCTTACGGGATCGGTACAAAATATTGTTTGTATTCTTAGAGTTTTAATTCTTAGAGCGGTACAAAAAAATCAATTCATGCTTGGATCGAGTGAATAAATGGATAGAGCCGAAAAGCTCAAATTATAGGGAAACAAAAAAAAGCAACGAGCTTCTGTTCTTAATTAGAATAATTACCCGATCTAATTATACGTTAGAAATATATTAGTCCCTGGTGCGGGAAAAGGTTATGAAATAACCTTCTAAGTGGATTCTCCACTTTTTTTATGAATCCTAACTATTAACTATATCCTTGAGTGGAGACGAATGTGTAGAAGAAACAGTATATTGAGAAACAAAATTTATTCTAAAGTCAAAAGAGCGATCGGGTTGCAAAAATAAAGGATTTCTAACTATCTCGGTATTTTTTAACGAACAAAACCCGATTGATGGAAAAAGAGAGAATCCGTTGATTAATCATCTCCAAGGTATCTATTTTTTTTTTACTATATGCCCGGATACCTTGTTTTGGCTGTATCGTACTATGTATCGTATCATTTGATGGCCCAAGAAATCCCCATCTTTGGTTTAAATCTAATTAAAAATGGAGGAATTAGAAGGATATTTAAAGATAGATAGATCTCGAGAACGAGACTTCCTATATCCACTTCTCTTTCAGGAATACATTTATGCACTTGCTCATGATCATGGGTTAAATAAATCGATTCCTTATGAGCCTATGGAAAATTTAGGTTATGCCAATAAATATAGTTTACTAATTGTTAAACGTTTAATTACTCGAATGTATCAACGGAAGCATTTTATTTTTTTGGCTAATGATTCGAATCAAAATAAATTAGTTGGGTATAAAAAAATTTTGGATTCTCAAATGATATCAGAGGGGTTTGCAGTCATTGTGGAAATTCCATTCTCACTGCGATTAGTATCTTCCCTAGAAGGTAAAAAAAAAATAGTCAAATCTATTAATTTACGATCAATTCATTCCATATTTCCTTTTTTAGAGGATAAATTATCACATTTACATCATGTATTAGATATCCTAATACCCCATCCTATCCATCTGGAACTATTGGTTCAAATCCTTCGTTGTTGGATACAAGATGCCCCCTTTTTGCACTTATTGAGACTCTTTCTCTACGAGTATCATCATTGGAATATTCTTATTACTCAAAAAAATCAAATGAATTTCTTTTTTTCAAAAGAGAATCAAAGATTTTTTCTGTTCCTATATAATTTTCATGTATATGAATCGGAATCCATATTCGTTTTTCTCCGTAAACAATCTTCTCATTTACGATCAACATCCTCTAGAGCTTTTCTTGATCGAACACATTTTTTTGGAAAAATAGAACATTTTTTAGTGGTTTTTCGTAATAATTTTCATATCATCCCTTGGTTGTTCAAGGATACTTTCATGCATTATTTCAGATATCAAGGAAAATCAATTCTGTCTTCAAAAGGAACTCCTCTTCTGATGAAGAAATGGAAATATTACCTTGTAAATTTATGGGAATGTCATTTTTATATTTGGTCTCAACCGAATAGGATTCATATAAACCAATTATCCAATCATTTTCTCGATTTTCTGGGCTATTTTTCAACTGTACGACCAAATCCTTCAGTGGTAAGGAGTCAAATGTTAGAAAATTCATTTATTATAGATATTG